GAGTTAAACTGCCATTTGTCCATATTTCAAGAAAGAGTATCTCTTGTTTTTCATTCCCATTTCCATAGGAATGAATACTATGATTTACATTTCGAACAGGCATGAATACAGCATCTACAGGATAACTTCCATCTTGAAAGTTATGTGGCATCTTTATAAGAAATCCGCGATTTCTTTCAATTTCTAATCCAATACGTAAATTTATTGGTTCTGTCAAGCTAGCTATATGTTGTGTATTGTCGACAATTTCTACATAAGGTGGTAAGATGATATCTCGAGCAGTTACATATCCAGGACCTCTAACACAAATAGACGCGTCACAAGTTCCATATAGATTACTTCTCAATACAATTTCTTTCAAATTCATTATAATTTCGTGGGCCGATTCTTGAATACCTGTTATAGTAGAATATTCGTGGGAGACGTTCTCAGATTTTACACGTGTGATACATGTTCCTTCTATTTCTCCAAGCAAAGCTCTTCGCATCGCAATGCCTATTGTGTCGGCTTGTCCTTTCATAAGTGGAGACAGAATAAATCGACCATAATAAAGGCGTTTACTGTCTGTTCTTGATTCAACACACTTCCACTGTAGTGTCCGAGTAGATACTGTTACTTTCTCTCGAACCATAGTAATAATATTTTTTTTGATTGAATTATTTATTTCTCTTGTTTCTCTTGAAATTTCTTCACTGTTTATTTCTATACACGTCTTTTTTTCGGAGGTCTACAGCCATTATGTGGCATAGGGGTTACATCCCGTACAAAAGTTAATAGTATACCACTTCTACGAATAGCTCGTAATGCGGCGTCTCTTCCGAGACCGGGACCTTTTATCATGACTTCTGCTCGTTGCATACCTTGATCTACTACTGTACGAATAGCAACCGATGCTGCAGTTTGAGCGGCAAAGGGTGTCCCTCTTCTTGTACCCTTGAATCCACAAGTACCGGCCGAGGACCAGGAAACCACCCGACCTCGTACATCTGTAACTGTAACAATGGTATTATTGAAACTTGCTTGAACATGAATAACTCCCTTTGGTATTTTACGTGCATTTTTACGTGCACCAATACGTAAATTTCTACGTAAACCAGTTCTCGGTATACCTTTTGCCATATTGTATCATCTCATAAATATGAGTCAAAAATATATGGATATATCCATTTCATGTCAAAACAGATTCTTTATTTGTACGCTGAGCCCTTTAGTGAGTCTGATTATCCCTTTATCCTTGTCTTTGTTTATGTCTCGGATTGGCACAAATTACTCTAATGCGCCCCCGTCTACGAATTAGTCGACATTTTTCACAAATTTTACGAACGGAAGCTCTTATTTTCATATTTGTCATTCCTTATCTTAATTCTGAATCTACTTCTCGGTAGAAAATAGGTTTCTTGGAATTTTTTATCTTGAATCGTATTGAATAAAAATCACCTAATCCTTCAAATCCTTGTTTCGGAGTCGATAAATTATACGTCCTCTGGTTGAATCATAACGACTTACTTCAATTTTGACTTTATCTCCGGGAAGTATCCGTATAAAACTACGCCGGATCTTTCCCGAAACATAACCTAGAATCAGATCCTCATTATCTAAACGAACCCGGAACATGCCATTGGGAAGCGATTCAGTAATTAAACCTTCATGAATCCATTTTTGTTCTTTCATTTCAGGTAAAGCCCCCTTGAGGTATCAACTAATGGAGGAGAAACGATATTAGACAACTCACCCCCTTATCTTTTTTTTTTTACAAATAGGAAGAGGTTTCGGATTTCATTTGGATATTAAATGAATTACCATATATAACATAAAATTTCTCCGCCGATTCCTTCTAGTCGAGCCTCTCGATCTGTCATTATACCCCGAGAAGTAGAAAGAATTACAATCCCTATCCCACCTAAAATTCTAGGAATTCGTTGAGAGTTAGAATAAATTCGTAGACCCGGTCGGCTGATCCGTTTTAAATTTAATAAATTCCTATAGGGTCTTTTTCTATTCCTGCTATGTCGCAGGGTTAAAACTAAAAAATTTTGGTTTTTTTCTCGATGTTTTCTGACGTTTTCGATAAAACCTTCTCGGAAAAGTATTTTAACAATATTTTCGGTAATATTAGTAGATGCTATGCGAACAACTCTTTTTCTATCCATATCAGCATTTCGTATAGAGGTTATTATCTCAGCAATAGTGTCTCTACCCATGATGAACTCAAACTTTTGGTGTCTCAAAATTGGATATAATTAACATGTTTTTTTATTGGTTTATGAATATAAAAATTTTAAGGTATATACGCGAAACACAAGCTACGAATTAATCTAGTTCTTAAACTATTTTTTTTCAAATACCCCAAAAATATCAGATCTCTTTTTATTTTATAATACTTCGGGAGCTAATGAAACTATTTTAGTAAAATTTAATTGTCTCAATTCGCGGGGGATTGCCCCAAAAATGCGAGTTCCTTTTGGGTTTCCTTCTTGATCAATCACAACTGCAGCATTGTCATCATATCGTATTATCATACCGCTGTCACGTTTAAGTTCTTTACAGGTACGAACAATTACAGCTCTGACTACTTCTGATTTTTCTAGGGGCATATTTGGTACTGCTTCTTTAATCACAGCAACAATAACGTCACCAATATGAGCATATCGGCGATTACTAGCTCCTATGATTCGAATACACATCAATTTTCGAGCTCCGCTGTTATCCGCTACATTTAAATAGGTCTGAGGTTGAATCATATAAATTTTTGAGTCTATTCTTCCAATGCAAAGGATGAAAAAAAAATAAAAAAAAAAATATTGTTTGTCTAAGTCTAAAAAAAGAAACCTGTGATTTTGTTTCATCCCCAGGACTCATTTCTGTCGGTTCTACATTTTTATCCCGAAATAAGAAATTGAGTTCGTATAGGCATTTTGGATGCTGCTATTAAAATAGCCCTTTTAGCTATATTTTCGGTTACTCCACCCATTTCATATAGTATTCGCCCCGGTTTAACAACAGCTACCCAATATTCAGGGGATCCTTTCCCTGAGCCCATACGTGTTTCAGCAGGTCTTACTGTAACTGGTTTATCTGGAAAGAGCCGGACCCATATTTTTCCACCACGGCGTGCATTTCGTGTCATTGCTCGGCGACCTGCTTCGATTTGTCTCGATGTGATCCAAGCGGGTTCAAGTGCTTGAAGAGCATATTTACCGAAACAAATATGATTACCTCGATAAGATATTCCCTTCATTCTTCCTCTATGTTGTTTACGGAATTTAGTTCTTTTGGGGTTATAGTTGATGGTTGTTTCGGAATTTCATCTCTACTACAGAGCTGGACGTGAGAGTTTCTTCTCATCCAGCTCCTCGCGAATAAAAGGATTCAAAATGGAATTTCAATTAATTTGAATAGCTATTAGAATATTTTTATAAAAAATTTTATTTTTTTCTAACGTCCTAATAAATCTTTATTGTCTTTTGTCCTTTATCCGAGTTTACCAATTCAAAAAAAGAAAGTTTTCGCGGGCGAATATTGACTCTTGCAATCTCTATTTCAGTCCTAGCACTTGTTCGTCACTTTTCCGAATAGATGAATTGATTTCCGGTTCATTTCGCCATCCTAACTAGTGAATTATTAAGATTCATTTGTTTAATAAAATCTTTTGCATTCACAGGTTCCTTCGTTTCCACCACTTCGTACTAAATGATTAGGTCAGAATTCTACAACGGAGCTCATAATCCAATTTATTCTTGAGTCAACTTTCTTAGTCTTTATTGACTCGAAGCTCTTGAGTTTTTTCTTCTCTTCTATCAGAAATTCCTTGAATATTTCATTATGTATGAATCAATTAGTATTGATGCTTTATTACATTGTCTTTTATGAGATAACCCACAGACCTTCCATATTAGAATTCTATATCATTGATATTCTTTTTCTCTCTTTCTCTCATCCTTCCATTTATCCACACCTTTTTTCTGTAATTTTGCTTTAAAAAAGTTTAATTATTTCAGTTGCTACAAAGATATGACTTATTTCACATATCTTGACTGGTTCTTTAGATCCAGATAATATGAAGTGATGAATTGGTTTTCATACTATCGGGCCGGTCTTTTGTAATCCTAACCCTAAAAAAAAACCAACGAGTCACACACTAAGCATAGCAATTATATCAAAAGGTCAATTGAATTTTTATTCAACCCTATAGAATTAAGAGAATTAAGAATTAGTTTGATTGGTAAGAAAAAGAATGAACGAGTTTCTCCCTTTTTCCTTCTATCAATAGATAGAAGGAAAAAACAATGAAAGTTTTCTTATTCCTCTTCCTTGTCTATAAAAATCCAAATTTTGATGCCCAAAACCCCATAGATAGTCCGAACTGTATAGGAACAATAATCTATTTTAGCTCGAATGGTTTGTAGGGGAACCCTGCCCTCTCTGATCCATTCGACACGGGCAATTTCTTTTCCGTCGATACGCCCTGCAATTTGTACTTGAATTCCTTTTGTATCCGCTTGTTCAGTTAATTCAATAGCCTTTTTCATTGCTTTTCGAAATGAAACTCTATTTTTTAATTGTCCTGCTATAAATTCTGCAAGAATATTAGGGTTTCCGTAAGGTTTTGCAATTCTTGTGATAGCAATGTTAAGTTTTCGATTCACATAATGAAATTTTTTTTGTAAATTCATCTGTAATTCTTCGACCCCTCGCGGTCTACTTTCTATTAATAACTTTGGGAATCCCATAAAGATTATGACCTGGATCAAATCGATTCTTTTTTGAATCTCAATATGCGCAATTCCCTCGGCGCCGGAGGATATTTTCATATTCTTTTGAATATAATTTTTAATAAAGTCTCTTATTTTTTGATCTTCTTGTAGGTCCTCAGAATAATTTTTTGGTTTTGCAAACCAAAGGGAATGATGACTTTGGGTTATACCAAGTCGGAAACCAAGTGGATTTATTTTTTGTCCCATACTACCTCACTATCACTATTATATACATTATGATCTACC